TCATCCCTGGAGTTGAATACCTCATTCAAGAATTTTTTTGGATCCAATCTGTAGGAATCAATAGAAAAGGCAAATCCCTTATGATACACTAGATCCGGCTCGGTTATTGATAGAGTTAATAGATCTGCCATTTCTTGAAATCTCTCTTCTGATTTAAAATCGTGGTGCAACGTGTATCCTCCCCTGTTCCGGTCATGGAATAGATGAAATAAATCAAAAAATGAATTTTGGTTCAAGAATGAAATCTTATTGGAACTGTCCGGTTCATCCTTCGGAACCATATCACATCCCGGATCTGATAAAATAGGATGAATTGATGCGGTATTTTGTAAATACGTAATTATCTTGAATATATCAACCATTTCTTTATTTTCCGATCTCCTGGAAGGGACAAAAGAAAAATCTTGTTGTTTCTTCAACAATTTCTGATCTCTAGTGGACCCCTCCGTAGGATTCGAACCCAGATGAAGTTCTGACCACCTGTCAGAGAAAAAAGAACGAATTGATCTTGTAGGATTCCCAAGAAATTCTTCGATTTCTTCCGGAAGCAGATGATTATTCATCTGCTTCTCACGTTCCGTGAATAGCCGGGACATTGAGGAATCCTCAGAAAGGCATTTCGGGAATCGGTCTGATTCTATCTCTGTTCGTTCCGTTTGAAGAAAGGAAGGATCCCAAAGAATCGATCTTTCTTTTAGTTGTTGAATCTCTCTTTGATTGATCAATGTGTGATATTCCGAATCCTCATTACTAATGGAATCAAAATGATCTCTGGATTGATCAGAAGATCCTTTCAATTGGCTAGAATCCGTTACTTGAACGAAAATAGATCTTGTGGAATCATCATATTGCATATTTGACGATACATTCCTCAAAAAATCCGATTCGTGTGGATTCTTCCCCCAACTAACGAAGAGATCTTGGCGGAATTGCCACATATGAAATTGAGCACAATTTTGCAAAGAAATACCCCACTTGTTTCTCGAGAGGAGATGGGAAACATGCTCAATATCATTTGATTGAATAGTTGACCCAGCTCCTTGTTGTTTGAAGAAGCCCTCCACTTCAATCGGTCTTTTTTCACGAAAAGCAGACATGAGATAACAAATCCAGTGTTTCACTAAGATTTCGAATAGCTGTCCCGAATTCAAGTTAATTATGTTTCGCTTCTTCCTCGGAGAAAGACGATCAAACAATTCCCAATCACGGTCCTTGCGGATCGGATCATCCGTATAGGATACAAAAGGAGACTCCAGATATTTGATATCTTTCTCTTTGAATGAGATCTCAATTCCAGCTACGGTTTCATTAGATATCTTACAACTAGAATCCCTCTTTTTTCCGATCCGGTTCCTCCACCACCGCGAACCCCAGTTAGATTCAGGCATGATACACTTTTTAGTTATTGGGAGAACCCAAGTACTCTCTTTCGGATCCATGAAACAACTCTCAGAGATCTTTTTTCCTTTTGGAAGATACAGGAGCGAAACAATCAACCTATTGATATTGGAAGACCCAAAAGATTCTTCCAATGTATCATTTCTGGGTCCAATGGAATTCATAGGTATAGGAAGAAGCCCCATCAAATAGAGATTTTTGCTTTCGACCCTATTTCGATTGTTAATACGATTACGATATATAAGGACCGCTACTGCAAGCAGTACTACTACACCTTTGATCGTGAAATATCGATTGTTTGTTGAACCCTGTGAATCGCGTGAAAGTAGGATACTCCAAATTCGGGGGTCAAAGAGTTTCATAAAACGTTCTTGGTGGAAAAAAATGTGAGTGAAAGATCCCACGGAATCGAATTTGGTCCACGAATCTAAGAAATAGTGAGAATTCTTGATCTCTCTCAATATCTCTCTCAATTCGAAGATCCAGGATTTTAATGGATGTCGTTTCACTGCTTCCTGCTTCATTGATTCCTCCTAAGGATTTCATTTAAATTGGAATTTGGTTATTCACGATGTACGACGATCCCCGTTACGCATCCATGGCTGAATGGTTAAAGCGCCCAACTCATAATTGGCAAATTCGTAGGTTCAATTCCTGCTGGATGCACGCCAACGGGAACGTTCAATACGTCTATTGGAATTGGCTCTGTATCAATGAAATCTCATCATCCATACATAACGAATTGGTATGGTATATTCATACCATAACATATGAACAGTAAGAAATAGAATTCTTATCGATACTGGAACTCATAGGGAAGAAAATGGATTTATGGATGGAATCAAATATGCAGTATTTACAGACAAAAGTATTCGGTTATTGGGGAACAATCAATATACTTCTAATGTCGAATCAGGATCAACTAGGACAGAAATAAAGCATTGGGTCGAACTCTTCTTTGGTGTCAAGGTAATAGCTATGAATAGTCATCGACTCCCGGGAAAGGGTAGAAGAATGGGACCTATTATGGGACATACAATGCATTACAGACGTATGATCATTACGCTTCAACCGGGTTATTCTATTCCACCTCTTAGAAAGAAAAGAACTTAAATCAAAATACTTAATAACACGGCGATACATTTATACAAAACTTCTACCCCGAGCACACGCAATGGAGCCGTCGGCAGTCAAGTGAAATCCAATCCACGAAATAATTTGATCTATGGACAGCGTCGTTGTGGTAAAGGTCGTAATGCCAGAGGAATCATTACCGCAAGGCATATAGGGGGAGGTCATAAGCGTCTATACCGTAAAATCGATTTTCGACGGAATGAAAAAGACATATCTGGTAGAATCGTAACCGTAGAATACGACCCTAATCGAAATGCATATATTTGTCTCATACACTATGGGGATGGTGAGAAGAGATATATTTTACATCCCAGAGGGGCTATCATTGGAGATACCATTGTTTCTGGTACAGAAGTTCCTATCTCAATGGGAAATGCCCTACCTTTGAGTGCGGTTTGAACCATTGATTTACGTAATTGGAAGTAACCAATTAGGTTTACAACGAAACCTAGAAATCGATCACTGATCCAATTTGAGTACCTCTACGGGATAGACCTCAACAGAAAACTGAAGAGTAATGGCAGCAAGTGATTGAGTTCAGTAGTTCCTCATATAAAATTATTGACTCTAGAGATATAGTAATATGGAGAAGACAAAATTGTTTGAAGCACCGATAGAGCCGGAAGCGCCCCTTGTTTCAAAGAGAGGAGGACGGGTTATTCACATTTCATTTGATGGTCAGAGGCGAATTGAAAGCTAAGCAGTGGTAATTCTACCCCCCCGGGAAAAATAGAGATGTCTCCTACGTTACCCGTAATATGTGGAAGTATCGACGTAATTTCATAAAGTCATTCGGTCTGAATGCTACATGAAGAACATAAGCCAGATGAAGGAACGGGGAGACCTAGGATGTAGAAGATCATAACATGAGTGATTCGGCAGATTTGGATTCCTATATATCCACTCGTGTGGTATTTCATCATACGATTCATATGAGATCCATCTGTCTAGATATCATCATATACATCCAGAAAGCCGTATGCTTTGGAAGAAGCTTGTACAGTTTGGGAAGGGATTTTGATTGATCAAAAAGAAGAATCTACTTCAACCGATATGCCCTTAGGCACGGCCATACATAACATAGAAATCACACTTGGAAAGGGTGGACAATTAGCGAGAGCAGCGGGTGCTGTAGCGAAACTGATTGCAAAAGAGGGTAAATCGGCCACATTAAAATTACCATCTGGGGAGGTCCGTTTGATATCCAAAAACTGCTCAGCAACAGTCGGACAAGTGGGTAATGTTGGGGTGAACCAGAAAAGTTTGGGTAGAGCCGGATCTAAGTGTTGGCTAGGTAAGCGTCCTGTAGTAAGAGGAGTAGTTATGAACCCTGTAGACCATCCCCATGGGGGTGGCGAAGGGAGGGCCCCAATTGGTAGAAAAAAACCCGCAACCCCTTGGGGTTATCCTGCGCTTGGAAGAAGAAGTAGAAAAAGGAATAAATATAGTGATAGTTTGATTCTTCGTCGCCGTAGTAAATAGGAGAATATTGAAAATAGAATATGTTTCCTCATCTTTACAAAAAAAAGGAGTAATTAGCTGTGACACGTTCACTAAAAAAAAATCCTTTTGTAGCTAATCATTTATTGATAAAAATTGCGAAGCTCAACATGAGGGCAGAAAAAGATACAATCGTAACTTGGTCCCGGGCATCTACCATTATACCCACAATGATCGGCCATACAATTGCTATTCATAATGGAAAGGAACATTTGCCTATTTATATAACAGATCGTATGGTAGGTCACAAATTGGGAGAATTTGCACCTACTCTGAATTTCCGGGGGCATGCGAGAAACGATAATAAATCTCGTCGTTAATATATTAATTAATAAAGTGGATATGGGTGCTCATCGTTTATTGGTGGGAGGTGAACCTTATGATAAAGAGTGACCCAGATGTAGAAGTATACGCTTTAGGTCAACATATACGTATGTCTGCTCATAAAGCGCGAAGAGTAATTGATCAGATTCGTGGGCGTCCCTACGAGGAAACACTTATGATACTAGAACTCATGCCTTATCGAGCGTGTTATCCCATTTTAAAATTAGTTTATTCTGCAGCAGCAAATGCTAGTCACAATATGGGATTCAACGAAACGGCTTTAATCATTAGTCAAGCCGAAGTTAATGAAGGTACTAGCATGAAAAAGTTAAAACCCCGAGCCCGAGGACGTAGTTATCCGATAAAAAGACCCACCTGTCATATAACTATTGTATTGCAAGATACATCTAAAGATAAAAACTATTTCATATGGTTAAGAAAATATGGATGGGTATATAAAGATAAGTATACAGATGTCATAGAGAGGTATCTATATATGATGGATCATATGCTATATCGTAACAGAATGACGTGGGCTAATAGAGAAATGATATGGACTTATAGAGATAGCGAGGTGCTATGGGACAAAAAATAAATCCACTCGGTTTCCGACTTGGTACAACCCAAAGTCATCATTCTGTTTGGTTTGCACAACCAAAAAGTTATTCCGAGGGTCTCCAGGAAGATCAAAAAATACAGGATTGTATCAAGAATTATGTACAAAAAAATAGGAAAATATCCTCGGGTGCCGAGGGAATTGCACGCATAAAGATTCAAAAAAGAATCGATCTGATCCAGGTCATAATATATATGGGATTCCCAAAATTGTTCATAGAGGGCAGCCCGCGAGGAATTGAAGAATTACAGAGCAATGCACAAAAAGAATTTCATTCTGTGAACCAAAAACTTAACATTGCTATCACAAGAGTTGAAAAACCGTATGGACAACCTAATATTCTTGCAGAATTTATAGCCGAACAATTAAAGAATAGAGTTTCGTTTCGAAAGGCAATGAAAAAAGCTATTGAATTAACTGAAAAAGCAGATACAAAGGGAATTCAAGTACAAATTGCAGGGCGTATCGACGGAAAGGAAATAGCACGTGTCGAATGGATCAGAGAAGGTAGGGTTCCCCTACAAACCATTCGAGCCAAAATTGATTATTGTTCCTATACAGTTCGAACTATCTATGGGGCATTAGGAATCAAAATTTGGATATTTGCAGACGAGGAATAATGGGCCTTTCGTTGTCTTTCTGTTCCATCCATCCGGCAATTGAATAAAAAATCACAAACTCGTTCATTTTTTTCCGTTCAATCAAAAAATGAGAATTTTTTCGAATTCTTAATTCTATAGGGTTGAATAACAATTCGATTGACTCCATCTCCATATAATTGCTATGCTTAGTGTGTGACTCGTTGGTTTTTTATTTAGAGTTAGGTTAGGATTAAAAAACAAAGGGCCATCCCCTAGTATGAACTAATAACTATATAACTAATAACCAGCTCATTGCTTCGTATTATCTGGATCCAAGGAACCAGTCGCTATATGATGTATTGATCATATTGTTGTAGCAACTGAAGCATTTTTTTTTACATAAAAGAAAAATCAATCTATAAGGTTGTGAAGCAAAAACAAAGGGATATGGATAAATGGAGGGGTGAGAGAAAGAAAGAAAAAGAATAGCAATGATATATGATTCCAATATGTATGGTCTATGAACTATCTTATAAAAGGCAATGTAATAAAGCATTAATGTATTCGTCCATAATTAATAATTAGATTCGATGAATATGAATACAATTTATACGAAAAATCAAAAAGAATAAAGAGCGCCGAGTCAATAAAGACTGAGAAGATTGATTCAGGAACAAATTTTATTAGGAGCTCCATTGCAGAGTTCGGGCCTAGTCATTAATCGAGAAGCGATGGGAACGACAGAACCTGTGACTGAGGAAGATTCCCTTGAAAACGAATCCTAATGATTCATTGGGTGGGATGGCGGAACGAGCCAAGAACCAATTCATTTATTCTGATAGGTCATGGAACGCCCCTACGAATGAAAGGGATGTTGAAAGAGCAAATATTCGCCCGCGAAAGCCTTACTGGATTGCTAAGTTTTGGGCAATTCAATAAAAATAAATAAAATAAAGGTAAAAATGAGGATTCATTAATTATAAAATTGAATTTCTCATTTTATTTTATTCCTACGTGTACGTGACAGATTATATCTCAAAAAATTCCATGATTCATTATTCATTCAATTCAAAATATATACAATATTATTTAATCGTTTCATTCGCGAGGAGCTGGATGAGAAGAAACTCTCATGTCCAGTTCTGCAGTAGAGATGGCATTGAGAAACAACCATCAACTATAACCCCAAAAGAACCAGATTTCGTAAACAACATAGAGGAAGAATGAAGGGAATATCTTATCGAGGCAATCGAATTTGTTTCGGCGGATACGCCCTTCAGGCACTTGAACCCGCTTGGATCACATCTAGACAAATAGAAGCGGGGCGGCGAGCCATGGCACGATATGCGCGTCGTGGTGGAAAAATATGGGTACGTATATTTCCAGACAAACCTGTTACAGTAAGGCCTACCGAAACACGTATGGGTTCGGGGAAAGGATCTCCCGAATATTGGGTATCCGTCGTTAAACCGGGTCGAATACTTTATGAAATGGGTGGAGTATCAGAAATTGTAGCCAGAGAAGCTATTTCTATAGCTGCGTCCAAAATGCCTATACGAACTCAATTCGTTATTGCGGGATAGGGATATGGAACGAAAGGAAAGGGGCCTTGTGATGAAAAAACCGCAGTTTTTTTATTTCTGGACAAACAATCTTTTTTTCTTCGCCCTTTAGTTAGTTAGCATTGAAAGAAAAAAGAGAAAAATAATAAGAATGATATGATTCAACCTCAGACCTATTTAAATGTAGCGGACAACAGCGGGGCTAGAGAATTAATGTGTATTCGAATCATAGGAGCTAGTAATCGCCGATATGCTCATATTGGTGACGTTATTGTTGCTGTAATCAAAGAAGCAGTTCCCAATATGCCTCTACAAAGATCAGAAGTGATCAGAGCTGTAATTGTACGTACATGTAAAGAACTCAAACGTGACAATGGTATGATAATACAATATGATGACAATGCAGCAGTTGTCATTGATCAAGAAGGAAATCCAAAAGGAACTCGAGTTTTTGGTGCGATCGCTCGGGAATTGAGACAGTTGAATTTTACTAAAATAGTCTCATTAGCTCCTGAGGTATTATAAATAGATTCTAAATAAATACTAATAGATGAAAACATAATAAAACATAAAAAAAGGGAGGTTCATAGTAAGATATCTGAACTGAATTAGATTCCATTAAATTAATTAGTAGAATGTATTAGTAGATTGTTTCTCACGCATATACCTTTAATAATTTAATAATTCATGAAAAAAAAAGAGTAGAGCATGCTGATTATATAAAAACCCGGAGGCACAAATAATTATAGTTCATCATGGGTAGGGACACTATTGCCGAAATAATAACTTCTATACGAAATGCTGACATGGATAAAAAAGGAACGGTTCGAATAGCATCTACAAATATCACTGAAAACATTGTTAAAATACTTCTACGCGAAGGCTTTATCGAAAATGTGAGAAAACATCGAGTAAGCAATAAATATTTCTTGGTTTCAACTCTGCGACATAGAAGGAATAGAAAAGGGCCATATAGAACTGTTTTAAAACGGATCAGCCGACCCGGCCTACGAATCTATTCCAACCATCAACGAATTCCTAGGATTTTAGGAGGAATGGGTATTGTAATTCTTTCGACTTCTCGAGGTATAATGACAGACCGAGAGGCTCGACTAGAAGGAATCGGGGGAGAAATTTTGTTATATATATGGTGATCTTTATGATCTACGAATTGCATCCGTAGGAAAACTTCCTATTTTTTTTTTGAAAAAAGAGGAAGGGTTGTCTAATATCACTCCTACTCCATGAGTTGATAATTAAAGGGGTTACCTGGAATGAAAGAACAAAAATGGATTCATGAAGGTTTAATTACTGAATCACTTTCCAATGGTATGTTTCGGGTTCGTAGTGACTTTTCAACATTCCTCTCGTTCGGATACAATCGGAGGTTAAAAATTTCAAGAGACTTATTTTCTTTTCTTCGAAGGAGTAGATTCAAAATTAAAATTAAGGAGTAACAA